ACTAAAAGTTTTAAACACAATTTTTGATAACTTCTTGATCCCGCCAGATTTCTATTTATATAGAGAATGCTGATTCTAATGAACGATTCATAAATATGAATGACGAATCAAAAAATTCTATACAATTATGAAAAAACAATTATGAAAAACGGAAAGATCCCTCGGATCTGATCATTCCATTATATTGACAATTTCAAAAAACGGATCATACTATGATCATAGTATGAGGGCGGTTGGTCAAGTTGGCCCCCATCGTCTAGTGGTTTAGGACATCTCTCTTTCAAGGAGGCAGCGGGGATTCGAATTCCCCTGGGGGTAGGGTACTACGAAAGGAAGTTGATCATGGATTACCAATAAGCCTATAAAAAAAATTTAATGGATTCTTCCTGGGTCGATGCCCGAGCGGTTAATGGGGACGGACTGTAAATTCGTTGGCAATATGTCTACGCTGGTTCAAATCCAGCTCGGCCCAATAAACCGCATCAATCTACCATGAGATAGTATAAAAACCCTTGTCCTTTCGAAAGACCCCATACGAAGATAAAAAAGAATCAAAATTTCTGCCAGATCCCTTATTTCCCTGGGATTGTAGTTCAATCGGTTAGAGCACCGCCCTGTCAAGGCGGAAGCTGCGGGTTCGAGCCCCGCCAGTCCCGACGGATTCAATAAATACAAAAATCCAATTTTCCCTTTCTATGAACTAGTAAAGAATGTCGAGGGATATACTTACATTCCCAAAGCAAAAAGGAGTCTTTATTTCTTTTTGCTTTCCTATTTTCCACCTCGCTTTTTTTCTTTGTTAGGTTTGGAACTATGTAATTAATTGAAGTGGAAAGGCAATCTTCTGATCCTTCATCAGAAGAAGAAAGACGCAAGGTGGGTTATAGAAAAAACAAGGAAACGGATGATAAATCTCATTTTGGAGTAATTGAGTTAGGAATCAAAATTTGGATTCAGTATGGATAAAAGAACTTCCTATGTTATACTATTCAAGTCTTGACGACGGGTTGATTTGATAGATCAGATATTGTTATTCATGATAGTGATCCGGTTCAAGATCATCGAGAGGTAATTCATTCATTGAATTTACAGATGATAGACGAAAGATTTATCATCTCTAGGGGATTAAATCCCGAGTTATTGCGAAGTAAAAAACTGATGAGATTATGGAAGTAAATATTCTTGCATTTATTGCTACTGCACTATTCATTCTAGTTCCTACCGCTTTTCTACTTATCATTTACGTAAAAACAGTCAGTCAAAATGATTAATTCAATTGAATTTTCAAATGGATTTGAATCAAACTTTCCTTCCAAGTTCTTATCAAAAATTTACGAAGAAAAATGAAAGGGATTCAATTTCACGTCTTAACTTAAATGAAATGAGCGCACTATAATCGGAAATTATCTAAGAGATAGATAGTATGGTAGAAAAATGAATTTTCTACCATACTATCTATCTCTTAGTCTATAAAGTTGTAATCTAGAATAAAGATAAACGCTTAAGTTTCTATATATCAATCTACAATATTCTCTTCCTATATGTGTATATTAATTCCATTTCCATATCAATATATTCCATATATTCTATGGAATTGACATAAGACCCCATTTGCTACATCTATTTGTTCCGCTCAATCTGAAATAATTCTTATTTTAGGATTCTAATTCCCCTTACTAATAAGTAAGGGGAAACCTCACCTATTTTTAACGCCATATCAAATAAAGCGATAAAGCATAAACCGCCTTTCTAAAATTAGAATAGAAACAAAAGGGTAAATGCCCGATATGTAACTCGCCCGAGGCAAGATCTTATTATTGCCCAGTCTCTCCTTAAACAACCACTATATCATTACTTATAAAAAGTGCGTATACGCTTAACAAAACAACTTCTTTTTTGAAGAGTCAAGAGGGAAATAAATAAAAAAGAAAAAGGTCCGGTCTTCCTTAGTATCCATCTATAAAGATAGTAAGAGCCCCCTTCCATTGATTGAAATATCAAATTTCGGAAGAATTTTAGGTTGGAATCAATTTCGAATCATCTGAATCCCTTTCTTTTCGAAGTACAAAGACGGGAATCAATGAAATATCTCTTGGATTGAAAGAGTATGATTCCTATCATAGATTACTCCATTGGAATCCCATTGGATTCCAAATTCAGAGTTTTGCTTTTTAATAGTTCAAAATGCGTTGCAGAACGATCTATAAAACAAACGGGTTTGATTCCTGAACTCAATTAAATTAGTAGTACTTCTAAAGCCCACTTCTTCCCCACACTACGAGTGAAAGGGAAAATGTAAAGACTACCATTAAAGCAGCCCAAGCGAGACTTACTATATCCATGTGCATTATGTCCCCTAATCTCTATAAATACGAAGGAATTATTCCATTATTACTCACTAATAATAGTGGAATTAATGTCGCAGAGTCAAAAGGGGGTTCTACCGAACACTATTGAGAAACCAATCCAATAAATCGATTATGATTTCGAGTTTTTTGGT